ACTACCTAATTTTACTTTAATTACTATGGTTCGCTAGTAGTATGGTTACCTTACTACTAGTGTTTAGTAGTTTCGAAAGAACAGAAATCTAAACTAAATGGGGCGTGGCCAAGTGGTAAGGCAACGGGTTTTGGTCCCGACATTCGGAGGTTCGAATCCTTCCGTCCCAGAGCATATTCATTATCTTAGAATCGAATAAAAATTTTGTTGAATGGGGTAAAGTCTAATGGTAGCTGGAATTTCTTTCTTTTTTTTTTTTTATCTTTTATGCATGAATCATATCTTTTTTACACAAACTGAATTGAATCGCGTACAAAAGACACGCAAATGGAACTGACTCTATTTCTGATCCAGTTAAATTGGAACATGGGTTCCAAGAGTTGGAATTTTAAAAACGGAGTCTTTTGATCCTATGCCCAATCCCATCTTGTTTCGGGAAGTTTGTTATTTAGAAAAGCATTCCGTCCCATATTGATTTTCAATTTTCTCAATATTTGGATTTTCTAGCATCCTATCTATTATTTCTTATCCTATAAACTACTTCTATTTTTAGGCATTTTTATATAGATTTCTTAATTCTAACGATTTTGGTACTAATGAAATTCATTCAAAGTCAATAGGATTAATTCTCCTAAGAGGTTAGACTAAAATAAAAAAAGGAGCAACGTAATTTGGACTTGTTGGGATTTGTATCTAGCCAGCCCGCACCCCCGAGCAGAATTCCCATTTTTTTCTCTTATGTCCCATTAGTCCTGGAGTACCCCGGGGGGCGAATACATTATATTCCAATTTCTGGGTCTGCCTGAATTGGATTAACATTATATATATATATATGTAATTATATATCTATCCGAATCCGATGTATTTTCTTTGAATAAGTATTTCGTGTTTGGCCCTAATAAATATAAATAATTGTAAATTTATGTAACACTTAAGAGGGGGTGTTTTATGTTTTAGATCTTTTATTCTTTTTTAGTCACTTTCTATTCTCTTATGTATGGATATTCTATTATGTATGGCAAGCTTCGATTAGCGAAATCTTGCTGAACTACACAGTTTAAAAAAAAAAAAATGAGGAAATGCTTAACGTATATGATTCTATTTTTGTGAAAAAGGTTTTGGATCCCCTCGATTTTCAATTTTTAAATTAAAATATTTAACAAATATTTAATCCTAACCCTTAATCTATTATATTATTAAATATAAATTTAAAATTAAGAGGACTTGCTAAAACTTATTCAGAAACCTCTTTACCGATTTACCGATTTAAAGCTATATTCTTTATTTACCAATCTATAGCTATATATAAAATCTCTCTTCTATATTCATTATAGAACAAAGGGATATAGACTCCGATGTCTACAAAGCAATGACTATTCATGATTCCATAATTGAATCAATTCCATACTGGTTCCAAATTAGAGGAATGTTATGGTAAAACTTCGTTTAACACGATGTGGTAGAAAGCAACGTGCGACTTGAAGGCCATGATCCATTGTGGATTCTTTCTTATATCCACCATTTTCGATTTCTATAGGAATGAAAGTGCTCTTGGCTTCGACATCCGTTGGTAACCTAAATAGTCCACGATGGAGCTCGAATAGAAAGTATTAATTCATTTCTCCGGACAAGAATCTAGGGTTAATGAAAATCAAAAAATTGGAGCAACTTCGTGAATATATCTTCGATATAGAAATCGAAGGGATCTCCCATTCGAGCAAGTTTCCAATTCAAAAGGAAAATTTGTTGGAATTAATCAAACCCCTTCGATCCAAAGTGTATCACGCGGGAATCTATTGTCCGTAGGATTCTTTGATAGAAGGAAATCAAAAAAAGGGGTATGTTGCTGCCATTTTGAAAGGATTAAGAAGCACCGAAGTAATGCCTAAACCCAATGATTTAAAACAAAGATAAAGGATCCCAGAACAAGGAAACACCGTTTTAATAGTCTCACTAACTGGGCCAGACTTAAAAATCCAAATAGATTTTTTTAACCGAGACAAACAAAAAGGGGGTAAAGACCACTCAATAAACGAAGGATTCTCTTTTGAATTATTTGAGAGTTATCTAACTTGAGTTATGAGTAAGAATGGTTTTTTTCTTTTTTTTTTTAGGAAAGAAGAAGAAAAAACAGACTTAAACGACAGTCTAATTGATTTGCTGATTTTATAGAACGTTTTGTCATTTATTTGAATTCCATACCATAGATAAAACTGCAAATCCAATTCTTTTTTTCTCGAGCCGTACGAGGAGAAAACTTCCTATACGTTTCTAGGGGGGGTGTATTGTTTATCTACATCTATCTCAATGAGCCGTCTATCGAATCGTTGCAATTGATGTTCGGTCTCGAAGAGAAGGAAAAGATCTTCAGAAAGTAGGTTTTTATGATCCGATAAAGAATCAAACTTATTTAAATGTTCCCGCCATTCTCTATTTCCTTGAAAAAGGGGCTCAACCAACAGGAACTGTTCAGGATATTTTCAAAAGAGTGGGGGTTTTTAAGGAACTTTATTCTAATCAAACGACATTCAATTAAGGGTTAAGGAAATACAAAAAAGGGGGGCAGTTGCTTGTATATAACTTTGGATAACTTTTTTCTACTCTTACCCCCCCCCTTTTTCCTTTTCCCGTTCTACTCGTATCTGTTTTTTATTGTTTTCTTCGAATACTGTGTTCTATAACGATAAAACCTTATTTACTTGATCCTAGAAAATTTAGACATTCTCGACAACTTTAAACTTGATGGTTTTTTTTTTTTTTTGATTCTTTGCTTTTCGTACCATTTATATTGACAACAGCGTATTGAACAAATATAATCCATCATGATAAGTGAAGTTAGATCTAGTTATTTGGTTTGTTTGATTTTTTACTTTACTTCGACAGGTTCTTTGATACACGAGCTTTTTTGGTTGATTGAAAAAAGGGGATAACAAAAGGATCAGCTCATAAATTTGGAATCTCTATTTTCATTTTTTTTTTCAAATTGAATTTTATCTGAGAATTTTTTCTATTTTCATCTGATCTATATAGTTTATATCTGATCTATATAGTTTATAATAGTTTATAGTTTTTTATGTTCCGAATTCATTAGAAAATCCATTTTGTGGATTTGTTAGCTCATTTGGTAGCTTAATGATTTAATTGCTTCGTCTAGTTTGTTTGTTTAATTTAGTCTTTAATTTATTCTAATTCCGATTGTATTTATGCACTTCTTTTTTATTATACATATTATACATATATTTTCATATATTTTAGATTCGATAGATTATCTTGTATATGTATAGTTGGTTTCTTCTTTTCGGGTTGCTAACTCAACGGTAGAGTACTCGGCTTTTAAGTGCGGCTAGGATCTTTTACACATTTGGATGAAGCAAAGGATTCGTCCATACCATCGGTAAAGTTTGGAAGACCACGACTGATCCTGAAAGGGAATGAATGGAAAAAATAGCATGTCGTATTAATGGAGAGTTCTGACAGTATTTCATTTTTTTTTTTTACCGGGTCGGTTCAAAAACCCGTTTGAAGCCTTGGAATGGAACAAAATAAAAACAAATAGGGTCGAATGAATAAATGGATAGGGCCTTGTGGCTTCAATTAAGTAAAAGGAAAGCCAAAGCAACGAGCTTCCGTTCGGAATTTGAATTATTTCCTGATCTAATTTGACGTTAAAAAAATATTAGTACCGATCCAGGAAGGGTTGCTCCCCCCATGGGGAGTCTCGATTTTTTCAATGAATCCTAACTATTTGAATTCTCCTTTATGAAAGGGAAGTGTGTGTGTAAAAGGAACAGTATATTGATAAATTCAGCTTTTCCGAAATCAAAAGAGCGATTAGGTTGAAAAAATAAAAGATTTTTAAACACCTTCTTTTCTTATCCTATAATCTTATCAAAAAATGGAAAAAAGAAGAAATAGAGAATCCGTTGATAAGTTTACCCGTTTCCGAGGTATCTATTATTACTAGAATACCCTGTTTTGACTCTATCGCACTATGTATCATTTGCTAACCCCAAAACCGTCTATCTTGGGTTCAAATCGAATTTAAAATGGACGAAATCCAAAGATATTTACAGCTTGATAGATCTCAACAATCCAACTTTCTATATCCACTTATCTTTCAAGAATATATTTATGCACTTGCCCATGACCATAGTTTAAAATTTAACCGAGCTATTTTGTTGGAAAATCCGGGTTATGTCAATAAATCGAGTTTCCTTATTGCGAAACGGTTAATTATTCGAATGTATCAACAGAATCTTTTTCTTACTTCTGCTAATGATTCTAGCCAAAATCCATTTTTGGGGCACAACAAAAATCTGTATTCTAAAATGATATCAGAGGGATTTTCATTTATTGTGGAAATTCCGTTTTCTATGCGATTAATATCTTCTGAAGAACGGAAAAGGGTAGTTAAATCTCAAAATTTACGATCAATTCATTCAATATTTCCTTTCTTAGAGGATAATTTTTCACGTTTTAATTTTATATTAGATATAAAAATACCCTACCCGGTTCATCTGGAAATCTTGGTTCAAACCCTTCGCTATTGGGTAAAAGATGCCGCTTCTTTGCACTTATTACGCTTCTTTCTCCGCGAGTATTCTAATTGCAACAATCTTATTGCTACAAAGAAAACCAGAAAGAAAACGGGTTTTCTTTTTGTTAAAAAAAGAAATCAACGATTCTTTTTCTTGTTATATAATTTTTATGTATGTGAATATGAATCCATTTTCGTCTTTCTACATAAACAATCTTCTCATTTACGACCAACATCCTTTGGGGCCCTTCTTGAACGAATCTATTTCTATGGAAAAATCGAACGTCTTGCTTTAGTGTTCGCTAGGGATTTTACGACCAACTTATGCTTGGTCAAATATCCTTTCATGCATTATGTTAGGTATCAAGGAAAATCCCTTCTGCTTTCAAGGGGGACGTCTCTTTTGATGAATAAATGGAAATCTTACCTTGTCAATTTTTGGCAATGTAATTTTGACCTGTGG